GGTTCGAGTCCCTCTACCTGTAAAGAAAATATGTTTATAAATTTGTTTCTTTTTTAAAGAAACAAATTTATAAACATATTTTCTTTACAGGTAGAGGGACTCGAACCCTCAACAACATTTAAGTAACTTAGAATCTAAATCTAATATGTTTACCAATTTCATCATACCTGTTATACTTATTTTCTAATTTGGGTAAACTTAATAATTTTTTTTGAATCACGAATTAATTGATAATTGATATTTTGTTTTTTAAGTAAAAAAAAAGTTTTTTGATGAATTGTCAATACAATTACACCAATCATTGCCACTAACAAAATAAATCCTGCTAAAAGGAATAAAAAACAATAATTAGTATATAGAACATTTCCCAATACTTCAATATTTGAAATTCCGGTAAATTCATTGATTCAATTGGTAAAAGTTAAAAGTAAAGTTAAATTTTTTAAAGAATCAAAAAAAGAAAAAAAAGTCCAAAAATAATCCAATACAAAAATGAATAAAAGTAAAATTAAGGGTGAATAATATAAAATTGGCATAAAATTTCCCGAATTTTTTGTTTTGATGTTTAACATCATAACAACAAATACAAATAAAACCGCAATAGCTCCAACATATACAATTAAAAATAAAAACGCTAAAAATTCAGCTCCCAACAATAATAATAAAAAAACGACATTACAAAAAGTTAAAATAAGAAATAATACTGAATAAACAGAATTTTCGGAACAAATAACAAACAACGCTGAACTTACAATAAATAAATAAAATAAATTAAACAAAACGTTTTCTAATAACATAACGAAAAAGAATTTTTTATGGGCGAAGAATGGGACTCGAACCCATGAACTTTAGAATCACAAACTAAAACTAAACCTTCCTAGCTCTCTTCGCCATAATTATAAATTTTTTAAATTTTAGTAAAATATTTTAAAAAATTTATAATTTTTGCTGGATTTAAATTTTTAGGACAAACTTTAGTGCAATTAGTAATATTATGGCATTTTGAAATACGAACGGAACTATTTAAAAAAGAAATTCGGAATTTTTCAATTTCATCACGTGAATCAAGAATTCATTTGTAAGCTTGTAAAAGAATCGCTGGTCCTAAATATTTATCGTAATTTCATCAATAACTTGGACAACTCGCAGAACAACATGCACATAAAATACACTCGTATAAGCCGTCTAATTCAAAACGATCAATTCTTGATTGTAATTGTTCTTTCGTTAATTTATTTTTTTTAGTTTTTTGAATTAATCAAGGTTTAATTAAACGGTATTGATTGTAAAAATTAGTTAAATCACAAATTAAATCTTTGATAATTAACATGTGTGGAAGTGGATAAATTGTTAAAAATTGCAGTTTTGCTGGACGAATTGCATTTAAACAAGCTAAGGAATTTGTTCCATTTATATTCATTGAACAACTTCCACAAATGCCTTCTCTACAAGAACGTCGAAAAACTAAAGTTGAATCATGAACATTTTTAATATAAAAAAGTAAATCTAAAACCATGATTTGATGAAAACGTTTAATTTGTATAGGAAAGATATTAAATCAGGGTTTTAAACGTAAATAAGGATTTCAACGATAAATTCGAATATAAAAAAATTGAGAACTAACATAATTTGAATCATCAAATAAAATTTTTTCAATTTTTTGTAAAAACATAAATTTTTTTTACTAAATTAACCAAATAAAATTATGCAAATAATTAAAGAAAAAAATATTTTGATTATAAATGTAAGCAATTCAAAATTTTTAAAAAAATTAAGCTTACATAAAATTGTTTTGACTCCATTTAAAATATGAAAAAAACCAAATTTTAAAAATAAAAATTTGCAAAAATGAACAAAAATGAACAAAAATTTATTGAAAAGTAAATTCTTATACAAAAAAATATTGAAAAGACTAAAATAAATAGTGATTACAAAAACAATTCCCAAAATTAAAAGTAAAGCACTTAAACGATGAAATATTGAAGAAAGTGAAGACAGTTGCAATTTATAAATTGTTAAATGTGGTGCATACGGCCTACTTAGATAAAAATTATACAAAAATTTCATAGATTTAATGTCATTTATTGTCCAGAATAGGACTCGAACCTATGACTCAAAGGTTTTCAACCTTATGCTCTAACCTTACTGAGCTATCTAGACATAAAAAATTATTAACTATATATACGCACTAGTTCAGATGAAGTAGGATTCGAACCTACGATAAGACAAACTTATGTCAATTTTCAAAATTGATACTTTCAACCTCTCAGTCATTCATCTGAATTAATATTTTATTAGGGTAATAGGATTCGAACCTATAATTTTTTACACCCAAAGCAAATATGTTACCGAAATTTACATTATACCCTATAATTCATTAAAAGTAATTTAAGTAAATAAAATTAAAAAAGCCATCATTAAAGCAAATAAAGCAACAGCTTCAGTTAACGCGAATCCTAAAATTGTGTAACCAAATAATTGTTGTTTTAACGAAGGATTACGTGCATAAGCCATAACTAACGACCCAAAAACAATGCCTACACCAGCACCAACTCCTGTTAATCCTATAGTTGCTAAACCTGCACCAATCATTTTTGCACTTTGTAAAGTAATATTCATAAATCAATAAAAAAAATATTTTAAGTAACCTCTCATTTAATTTTAAAACTAAGCTAGAATTGGAATCGAACCAATTAATAACAGATTTGCAATCTATTGCATTACCAATTTGCTTTCTAGCCAAACAAATTAACGAGAATAGGACTCGAACCTACAACTCTTAGATTATGATTCTAATGTTCTACCTAATTAAACTATCTCGTTTTTTATAATCGACGACGTTTTTTTAATTTACATCCATTCAATGAATCGAGCGAGTTATCCGTTACAGATAAAATTACTTCTGGAATCAATGTAAAAAGTGTTTTCAAAAATAATTTTTTACATTTATTAAAACCTTTTGTTCTAACATGAATTTTTAATCTTGAATTAGTGTTTAATTTTTTTAAACTTACATAAATAAAATTTTTAATGAAAGAATTAGTTAATTTTTTTAAACCTTTGTTTTTGAAACGTCCAAGCGAATTTCAGAATAATACGTCACCTTTAAAATTTGTTAAAGTTAAAAAAATATTATTTTGAGTAAACAAGATTAATAAAAAATATAATTTCATTTTTTTTTAGCAAAAATTAATTTATTAACAATTAACTCACCTTCCCACAAATGTATTGAAGTATTATAAGCCATTAAATTGCATTTGAGATCGAAAAAGGATTCAAGCAGTTTTTTTTTAATTTTTAAAGAAGTTAATAAATTATTTTATGAAATAAATTAAAAATATTATTCTCATTCTAAAGCTCCTTTAAATCATTCATAAATAAAACCAATAGTAAGGATAATTAAAAAAACTATCATAGTTCAAAAACCAAAAAATGTAATTGTTTTTAATGAAATTACTCAAGGAAATAAAAAACTAATTTCTAAATCAAAAATTAAAAAAAGAATTGCAACCAAGTAAAAACGAATATCGAAAGTTGCTCTTGCATCTTCAAATGGATTAAATCCACATTCGTAAGCACTTAATTTTTCTTGATCTGCTTTTTGAAAGACAAATAAAAATGATAAAAAAAAAAGAAGAAGCGAAAGCGCAAACGCTAAAATAAAAAAAATTAAAAGAAAAAAATATTCATTAAAAATAAGTTTCATGATTGTAAGTTTTTAAAAAAGATTAGCTTAGTCAATTGAATGCTAATAAACTACTACTAACAATAAAGATATAACTTAAAGATAAAGGTAAAAAAATTTTTCAACCTAAACGCATTAATTGATCATAACGATAACGAGGAAAAGAAGAACGAATTCAAATAAATCCGAATAATAAAAATGTCACTTTCAAACCAAATCAAATCGTCCCTGGAATTCAGAAAAAAATTGTAAATGGCACTATAGGAAGCCAACCACCAAAAAAAAAAATAACAGTAAGTCCACTCATTAAAATCATATTTGCGTATTCACCTAAAAAAAATAACGCAAACCCCATAGCGGAATATTCAACATTGTATCCAGCAACTAATTCCGCTTCTGCTTCTGGTAAATCAAAAGGTGCTCGATTTGTTTCAGCTAAAATAGAAATATAAAACATTAAACTTGCAGGAAAAAGTGGAATAAAAAATCAGATGGATTGTTGTGCCAAGACAATTTCTGAAAAATTTAATGAACCCACACAAAGAAGTACTGAAATAATAATAAGTCCAATAGATACTTCATAAGAAATCATTTGTGCTGTTGAGCGTAACGCACCTAAAAAGGCATATTTTGAATTACTTGCTCAGCCTGCAATTATAATTCCATAAATTCCTAAAGATGAAATTGCTAACAAATACAAAACCCCAACGTTTAAATCAGCAAAAACTAAACCTTCCGCAAATGGAATGACACATCAAGAAAGTAAACTAAACAAAAATGTTAAGATGGGAGCTAAAATAAAAATACTCGAATTTGCGCTAGAAGGAAGAATAGTTTCTTTTACAAAAAGTTTCAAACCATCAGCTAAAGGTTGCAGTAAACCAAAAATACCTACAATATCAGGACCTTTACGTCGTTGAATTGCGCCCATTACTTTTCGCTCAGCTAAAGTCATGTACGCTACAGCAATTAACAACGGTAAAATTATTGAAAAAATTTTTAACACAATATAAAAAAACATTTTTTTTGTTAATTTAGAAATGTACTACACATTAAGTTGGAAAATAATAAAACAAAATCAAAATCAAGAAACAAAATCAAGAAACTAAAACTGCTTAAAATTCAAAGATTTGTATTTTGAGCAGGCGCATACATTACAGATAAGTAAGAAGTACTTAAATCATTAAAATAATTTTTTTTTATCAAATTAATGTAATAAAAACATGAAATACAATTAAGTCCTAAAAGACTTATACTTAAAAAAAAAAACTGTGATGAAATTGCTGAGTAAAATACAAAAAATTTGGAAAAAAAACCTGCCAAAGGAGGAATCCCAGCGAATGAAAATAAACTAAGAGTAAAACAAATTGCTAATAAAGGATTTGTTATATTTAAAAAAGTTAACGAATTGAAAAAACGAGGTGAAATAATTTTAGGGAATTGAAATTTTTTAAAAAAAGAAAAAAAAGAAAAAAATTGACTAGACATAATTAGATAAATAATTAGATAAATCACTAAATTTACTAAATTAGTTGTATTTAACACACATAAATTTAGCAAAAAAAAACTTAAATGTGAAATTGAACTGAAAGCAACAAAGCGCTTTCACTTACTTTGCAAAAATGCGCCTGCTGTTCCAATTAAACTTGACAAAAATGTACTCATAATTAAATATAAATAAATTTCGTAATACATAAAATCTCCAAAACTATTAAAAACAAAACGTATTAATAAAATTAAAATTGTTATTTTTGGTAAAATAGCAAAAAAACTAGTGATTATCGTTGGCGCACCTTCATAAACGTCAGGCACTCATAAATGAAAAGGCGCTGCCCCTAATTTAAATAAAATAGCAGTTAAAACACAAATAATCGCTAAGAAAAGTCCTTTATCCAAAGTTAAAAAATAATTTGGAGAATATCCAGTAAAAAAAATTAAAAGATCTGGTAAATTAGTTAAACCGGTAAAGTTATAAATTAAAGTAAAACCGAATAAAAGTAACGAAGAAGCAAACGCACCTAAAATAAAATATTTTAAACCCGATTCCGTTGAAAATTCCGAATTTCTATTAATGCTTGTCAAAATATAAAATGTTAAACTTAAAAATTCAATAAATAAATAGATTGATAGTAAATCATTTGCTTGAATTAATAAATTTAAAGCGATTATGCTTAATAAAATTAAAATTCAAAATTCAAAATTCAAAATTTTTAAATTAGTTTGTCAAATTAACATTCAAGAAATTGAAAAAAAAAAAATTAAAAATTTTCCATAAAAAGCAAAACTATCACATAATAACAATTTATTTCAAAACGAAAAATAAAATGGTACTGAATTTAAAAGTAAAATGAAACTCAAAAAGAGTCCTTGTAAAACAAAAAAACGAATGCATTTCGCGGCAAGAGGAAAATGAAAAAAGTTTGAATTGCTGTAACTCGCGCCGAAAATTAAACAAAAACAAACAATTAATCCTAAAAATAACTCAATAAGTACGGGATAAAGATTAATATAAAAAAAATTTAAAGACATGATAAAAAAATTTAAAAAAAAAGTTCTATTGCACTATTTAATAAAAATAAAATAATTAACCGAATTAAAAAAACTAAAAAAAAATTAAGTTCAATTTGATGCATATAATCTTTACTAATTGAAATTAAACCTGAAAAAAAATGAAAAAAAATTAAGTTAAGGAAAATGAAAAAAAATTCAAAATCCAAAAGCAAGCTAAAAATTCAAAAAATCACGGAAAAATCACGGAAAAATCAAAATAACATAAGATTATACTTTGTAATTAATTGTTAAAGAAATAATTGTTTTACTAAACTTAAAATTGAAAAATTTATTTTTGTTAAAAAAGACGTTGGGTAAATTCCAAGTCAAAAAACAGTTGTACTTAAACACGAAAGAATAATAAATTCGCGACGTGAAATATCTTGAAATAATTTAAAATAATATAAATTTAATGAACCAAAACTGACACGATTTAATAACCAAATAGCGTAACTTGCCGATAAAAGCACACCAATAAGACTTAAACTGAGTAAACTAAAACTTATTTTTGCTAAACCAACCAAAATAAGTAATTCACCAATAAAACTGCTAGTGCCAGGAAAACTAATATTTGCAAATGAAAAAAACATAAAAAAAATGACAAAAATTGGCATGACTTGCACTAAACCAGAAAAATATTTTAAAATTCGTGTGCTGTAACGATCATATAAAATTCCAATACAAAAAAACATTGCGCTAGAAATCAACCCGTGACTTAACATTAAAATTATACTTCCCTCAATACCATTTACAGTCAAAGAAAAAATTCCTAAGGTTACAAAACCCATATGTGAAATAGAAGAATAAGCAATTATTTTTTTCAAATCAATTTGACGTAATGTGGTTAAAGAACCATAAATAATGGCAATTAAACTTAATAGAAAAATAATTGGATTAAAATAAAGACACGCAAATGGAAAAAGAGGTAACGAAAAACGTAAAAAACCGTATCCTCCAAGTTTTAATAAAACTCCAGCTAAAATAACCGAACCTGCAGTTGGAGCTTCCGCATGCGCTTCAGGTAATCAAATATGAAATGGAATCATCGGAATTTTGACCGCCAAACCAAAAAAAAATAAAATTCAAAGAATTAATTGAACTTTAATAGGAAAATCAGTAAATCATAAAATCAATAAATCTGTCGTTCCTTTCAACGCATAAATAAAAATTATGGCTCCTAACATAAAAAAAGAACCAACTAACGTATACAAAAAAAATTGAAAAGCTGCACGTATTTTACGCGTTCGTGAACCTCAAATTCCAATGATCAAAAACATTGGAATTAAAACACTTTCAAAAAAAATGTAAAAAAATAAAATATCTAATACACAAAAAACTTGAATTAAACAAAATTCTAAAAAAAGAAATGATAAAAAATACTCTTTAACGAAAAATTTAGGAAATTCTCAACTAATTAAAATACATAAATTAATCAGAAAAGTTGATAAAATGATAAAAAATAAAGAAATGCCATCTAAACCAATCGTATAAGTTAAATTAAAAAAAGGGAGAAATGGATAAGTCTCTATAAATTGAAATGAGGCTGTAGACTCAGAAAAAAGTATCCACAGTACCAAAGAAAAAAGAAAAGTGAGAGAAGTAATTAAAAAAGAAAAAATTTTTAAAAACGATTTGTTCGTATCCGAAATAAATAAAACTAAAAAAATAATTCCTATCAAAGGTAAGATCATAATAATTAAAAGTGGATTAGAAAAAATTATCATGAGAATTTTATATATATAATAGATGGTTTGTTGGAGGGTATTTTTTGAGTTCAGATCGAATTGAACGATCAACCTTACGCTTATCAAATTACAGTCGAAAATTTGTTTATCGCTGTTTTTAAACTATACGTGATAATTACTTATCATATAGCTTTGTTAAAACTTTTAGCTTAAATTTTTCATTACAAAAAATTATTGGCTTGAATTTTTCTATTTACTTTTTATCTTTAATGTAGTAAATCACGTTTTCAATTTTTTTTTACATGATTAAGTAGTAAGAATTTTATTTTACAAACATTTTTTTTTAGAAATTTTTATAGCACGCTTTTTTTTATTATAATTTCTAAAAATTTTTAACTTTTTAATTTAGAAATAATGTTTTGTTTTCAATAAATTTCTATAAGTTTTCTTAAACTACTGACGAAAATTAATTTAGCTTTATAAGTTTTTGTTTTGTAAAACAAAAACTTATATAAATTAATTCTTTTTTTATATAAAACATTTATAATTACAATAAGCTTTTCTTCTTAAATACAAAAATTAAATTTATTGGTAATTCAAAAAACATACGTTTTTTTACCAAACGTGACACACGCGTACGCTCTAACCTTTAAGCTATGAACTCAACAAGTTCTTATAAATTATAAAATATTGCTATGAAAAAAATAATGAACAGATAAAGTAAAAAAGAAGATCAAACTAAGGAAATTAAATTAAGTAAAAAAAGTAAAAAAAAAATGTAATGAGTTAAGTGACCAGTTTGTAACTTAGTTATAAAAATTAAAAATTGTTTAATTATTTTAACTAAACCTACTGGACCAATTAATTCTATGAATCCACGATCTAAATTTTTATAAGAAATGATATAACCAAATTTTAATAAAGGATAAACCAAAATTCGATTATACAAAAAGTCAAAAAATCATTTTTTGTTAATTATAAAAAAAAAAAAATTTAAAATAATTAATCAATGACAAAATCGTAAAGAGAAAAAATTTAATCAAGTAGCACACATGAAACCCACTAAAGTAAATCCAAAGGGCAGTCATTTTAATTTAATAAATAAAAATTCACTTTCAATTAAATAACAATATGTTGGTCATATAAAAAGTGAATTATTTCAAGAATCTGTTCCTAAACCAATAAAAAATTCTTTTCCAAAATAGCCAATAAATAAACTAAAAACTCCTAAACTACTTAAAGCCAATAAAGTAAAAAAAGACGATTCATTTAGTGAAGATGAAATTTTTCGGGATAAAGAAATATTGTTTAAAAAAGTTAAATAAATTAATCGAAAAGAATAAAATGCAGTAAAAAAAGCAGCTAAGGTTCCAAATCAACTAGCTAAAATCCCTAAAGATATTGGTAAATTAGAATTGCGAAAAATATTTGCAGTTTCTAAAATAAGATCTTTTGAATAAAAACCAGTTAAAAATGGAAATCCAATCAAAGCTAAAGAACCAATTAACATTAACGAATAAGTAACTGGTAAGAAAGTTAATAAACTTCCCATTTTACGCATATCTTGCTCATCTTTTATTGCATGAATTACTGAACCTGCACTTAAAAATAACAATGCTTTAAAAAAGGCATGATTAAACAAATGAAATAAGCTTAAGTTATAAGAAGATAAACCACAACAAAAAATCATATAACCTAATTGACTACAGGTTGAATAAGCAATTACTTTTTTCAAATCATTTTGAAAAATGCCAGTAAATGCAGCAAAAAAAGCAGTAAAAGAACCTACTAAAATAAGAAAATTTAACATAAGAGGTGAAAATTCAATTAATGGGGAAAAACGAATAAGTAAAAAAACGCCTGCAGTAACCATGGTAGCAGCATGAATTAATGCAGAAACAGGAGTAGGACCTTCCATAGCATCTGGTAATCAAGTATGTAATCCTAATTGCGCAGATTTTCCAATAGCACCAATAATTAAAAAAAAACTAATAAGTGATAAATAATGAAAATCAAAAATAAAATAATGCAAAAAATATGAATTTAATAAAGGTGTTAATGCAAAAACAATAGTAAAATCTAAAGTTCCTTCAAAAATTTGAAAAATAAGTAAAATCGCAAATAAAATTCCTAAATCGCCAAATCTATTTACTATTAAGGCTTTTAATGCTGCTTTATTTGCTGCTAAACGAGTAAATCAAAAATTTATTAGTAAGTAAGAAGCTAACCCAACACCTTCTCAACCTACAAAGAGTTGAAGAAGATTTCCCGAAGTTACTAAGACTAACATAAAAAATGTAAAAATTCCTAAAAAAGAAAGAAAACGTGGAAAATGAGGATCTGATTGCATGTAATCAATTGAGTATAAATGTACTAAGAAAGAAATAAAAGAAATTACAAGTAGCATACTTGCAGTAAGCGAATCAAATAAAAAATTTCATTTAATTAACAAATTTTCTGAAACAAGTCAATTTGATAACTCAATATAAACAGTATGTCCATTTAAACTAATTTCAAAAAATATAAAAATTGCACAAAAAAAAGTTAAAAGGAGACAAATTAAGGAAATTAAACTACTCCCATAAAAACCAAGCCAACGTCCTCAAAAACCTAAACTTAATGAGCTTGCTAACGGTAAAAAAATAACTAATAAATACATAAATTTTATTTATTTTTTTAATTTATTCAATACAAATGGATAAAATTTTAAAGATTTTAATAAAATTGTATTGCAAAATAATATAGATTTCATTGTTGCAATTAAAAGTTGATTAGTTAATTTTATATAAGCAAATTCAAAAGGTTGTTGATAAAAATTAAAATTAAGTGAAAAAATATTTAAAAAAATAATTGAACGAATTTTTGAAAATGTTAAATTTAACTTTTTTAAAATAAATTGTCTTTTTTTTAAACTATTCGAAATTAATTGTGTTTCAATTATCTGATTTGTTTTTAAAAATTTTTTTCGTGAATTAATAGTTTTTAAAAAAAGTGGAAGGAAAAAATAAGATAAAAAAAAATAAAAAAAAGAAAATGACAAAATTAATCAGAAAATTTGTGGAAGAATTATTAAAATATCTAATTGAGGCATTTTTTTGTTAATTTTTTAGTGTAATTCAAGTACATCATTTAAATAAATGCAAGTTAAAAGTGTAAAAACATACGCTTGTAAAATAGCAATTGCTAATTCTAAACCAATTAAAATAAATAATAAAGCTAATGGAATTATATGTAAAATTGATAACAATCCACCTGATAATAACATAGTTCAAGCAAAACCTGCAATTATTTTTAATAATGTATGACCTGATGTCATATTAGCAAATAATCGAATTGCCAAAGTGAATACTTTTACAATATAAGAAAGAAATTCAATGGTAATTAAAAGTGGAACAATAATTAAAGGTATATTACGTGGTAAAAAAAGAGAGAAAAAATTCAAACCATGCGTTTTTACTCCAATAATATTAATGCCAATAAAAATAGATAAAGCTAAAGTAAAAGTAAAAGTAATATGACTTGTAATCGTAAAGCTATAAGGAATCATTCCTAATAAATTACTAAATAATAAAAATAAATGTAATGAAAAAATAAATGGAAAATAAATTTCCCCTTTTAAATTTAAATTTTCAAAAACAATATTACTTGTTAAAAAATAAAATTCTTCATGCAATAATTGTCAATAATTCGGAATTAATTTTACTCGAAAAAAACTTAAACTTAATCAGAAAAAAGAAACAAAAATAACAAAAAACATTAGAAGTGAAGCATTAGTAAAACTTAAATTAAATGAATAAAAATAAATTGGAATAATGTTAATAATTTCAAATTGTTCTAATGGACTATTGATAATAAACATCGGTTTTTTTTAAATTTTATAATATTTTGTTTAATTAATTATTCTTTATTATAAAAAGAGTAATTAATCAAGAGAAGAGGGACTTGAACCCACAACATTAGTTTTGAAAACCAAAGCTTTACCAATTAAGCTATTCTCCTAAAATTCATAAAAACATTAAATTTTATGGAAATAATTGGACTCGAACCAATAAGGTATAACTGCAAATCATATGTTTTTCCAAATTAAACTATATTCCCTAAATAATATTTTTTTTTCATCACTTAAAGGTTTTTTTTGTAAAGTATACAAATTTTGTACGCCAAATTAATTTGGCGTACAAAATTTGTATACTTTATAAAAAAAACCTTTAAGTGATGAAAACTTTCATAATAAAAACAAGAAAAGGTGGCTGAGAGGTTGAAAGCGATAATTTGCTAAATTATTATACTATAGATGATAAAGTTAATTAGTATCATAGGTTCGAATCCTATCCTTTTCAACAGAATTTATTTAATATATTAGAAAGTAGAGTGTTTCGTTCGCATTTTGTTGGACTCGAACCTACATATTCAATTTAGAAGATTGATGTTTTATCCAATTTAAACTAAAAACGCAGTATGAATTCTTTTTATTTTAAGCAATAATGGATTCGAACCATTAACTTTTTCAATGTAAATGAACTATTCTACCAATTTATTGAATTAATTGCTTGCAAAATTTTTTCATCACTTAAAGGTTTTTTTTATAAAGTATACAAATTTTGTACGCCAAATTAATTTGGCGTACAAAATTTGTATACTTTATAAAAAAAACCTTTAAGTGATGAAAAAATTTTCTTGATAGCTTAATGGGTAAAAGCGTTTGGTTGTTAACCATAAGAGTATAGGTTCGAATCCTATTCAAGAAGCTTTAATAATAAATTCAATTCCAATTTTACGTTTGTAGCTTAACTGGATAAAGCTTTAAATTACGAATTTAATGATTGAAAGTTCAATTCTTTCCAAACGTATGTTAAAAATGAGTGTATAGCTTAACTGGATAAAGCTTTAAACTTTTAATTTAATGATTTTAGGTTCAAATCCTAGTACACTCAAAATATATAAATGATTTTTTTAAAAGAATGCATTAAACTTCTTCGTTATTTTAGTTTTGCGTTTTTTTGTACATTAATTTTTTCTTTTAAAAATTTTTTTCTTTTAATACTTTTCTTTTTTTATCCAATTGCTAAAATTTTTAAAAAAAAACTTTTAATTTTACACACCTTAGAATTAATAAACATTTTTGTTAATTTAACGTTTTTTTTGAGTAGTTTTTTTACTCTTGTTTTTTTAAATTTTTTAATTATTGTTTTTTTTTCTCCAAGTTGATACAAAATTCAAATTTTTTTATTTGTAAAATTTCTAAAACAATTAGTTAGTTTACTAGGATTAAATTTAATTTGTTTTTATGTTACTAATTTTTTCATTTTTAATTTAAGTTTAATATGAAATTTTGGCTTTTTCAATTCGTTTAATTTATTTGAAATTCAATTTCAATTAAATAATTTTTTAAAATTTCAATTAAATAATTTTTTTTTATTTTGTTTTTCTTTCATTTTTTTTTGAAATGTAAGTTTAATTATTAAATGATTTTTTTCATGAAAATTTCTTTTTTTTATTTTTAAAAAACTTAAGGTTATTTTATTTTTTTTATTTTTTTTAGTATTATCTATTATTTGTTCAAATTTCAATTGTTATTTTTTTTTACTAATTTTTAGTATTTTTATAATTTTAGAGATTTTTTTTTTTTATATGTGTTTAAAAATTTCTTAAACGTACGTGATCTATGGTTACATTAAAACAAGCATTACATCGTAAACAAAAAAGTCATCAAAAAACCTCTTTATTTTTTCCAAATGCTCCTCAAAAAAAGGCTGTTTGTTTAAAAGTTTATACTATAAATCCAAAAAAACCAAATTCAGCAGAACGTAAAGTCGCAAAAATTCGATTATCTAGTAATAAAATTGTTATCGGCTACATTCCAGGTGAAGGACATACTTTACAACAACATTCAATTGTTTTAGTTGAAGGAGGACGTGTAAAAGATTTACCAGGAGTAAAATATAAATTTGTTAAAGGTGTTTTAGATTTTTCTTAGAGTTAGATTGCTTCTATCGTTTAAGGGTAAGACATTGTTTTTTCGTAACAAAGATGTGAGTTCAATTCGCACTAGAAGTAATTTTTAATCTAAAAATACACAACACGGGATAGAGTAATTAGGAAACTCATTAGGCTCATGTTCTAAAGTCATAGGTTCGAATCCTATTCCCGTACGAGATTTATTTTTTGAAATAGTGAGAAGAAATAAATTTTTTAATTTAAAA